TTCCAAACGTTCCTGGAAATTCTTGCTCCCCTTGGACCATTTGTATCTATATGCATCAGGATCCCGATTCATGGATCTCTCGGTTCGAGAAATAAGAGGATCGAACCATTTCTTCTGACTCTTTTTCAAATTCGATAAATGTTGGTTGATTGTATATTTCATTATAGTTCTATGATTCAGAGTATCATTTCCTATTTGATCCCTTTGAATTCCATATTCGAAGTTGCGATCGGATCTATTCATTAAAAAGAATTGATTCGATACATTTCTTATGTACCCACGGGTGCTATATTGGATTTGAATCAGATTTTGGATCAATCTATATTGATTGACTGCCTTCATTATGTTGTTGCTAGCAAATACCACTATTTTTGGTTTTGGATCTTCCAAAGCATTCCCGCAGGAGATCCGGACCAATTTTTTTCTGATCCTCCGATAAAAAGATTCATTCTCTTCATAAAAAATAGGAGGTAGAACCAATAAAGATTTCTTTTTCGATTCATCCCTGGAGTTGAATACCTCATTCAAGAAATCCAATCTGTAGGAATCAATAGAAAAGGCAAATCCCTTATGATACACCAGATCCGGCTCGGTTATTGATAGAGTTAATAGATCTGCCATTTCTTGAAATCTCTCTTCTGATTCAAAATCGTGGTGCAACGTGTATCCTCCCCTGTTCTGGTCATGGAATAGATGAAATAAATCAAAAAATGAATTTTGGTTCAAGAATGAAATCTTATTGGAACTGTCCATATCCGGTTCATCCTTCGGAACCATATCACATCCCGGATCTGATGAAATAGGATGAATTGAGACGGTATTTTGTAAATACGTAATTATCTTGAATATATCAACCATTTCTTTATTTTCCGATCTCCTGGAAGGGACAAAAGAAAAATCTTGTTGTTTCTTCAACCATTTCTGATCTCTAGTGGACCCCTCAGTAGGATTCGAACCCAGATGAAGTTCTGACCATCTGTCAGAGAAAAAAGAACGAATTGATCTTGTAGGATTCCCAAGAAATTCTTCGATTTCTTCCGGAAGCAGATGATTATTCATCTGCGTCTCACGTTCCGTGAATAGCCGGGACATTGAGGAATCCCCAGAAAGGCATTTCGGGAATCGGTCTGATTCTATCTCTGTTCGTTCCGTTTGAAGAAAGGAAGGATCCCAAAGAATCGATCTTTCTTTTAGTTGTTGAATCTCTCTTTGATGGATCAATGTGTGATATTCCGAATCCTCATTACTAATGGAATCAAAATGATCTCTGGATTGATCAGAAGATCCTTTCAATTGGCTAGAATCCGTTACTTGAACGAAAATAGATCTTGTGGAATCATATTGCATATTTGACGATACATTCCGTACCTTGCTAAAAAACCGAGCCTTGTTTACCAACCACACATTGTCTAACCAAATACAATTCTCTCTCGATACGTTCCTCAAAAAATCCGATTCGTGCGGATTCTTCCCCCAACTAACGAAGAGATCTTGGCGGAATTGCCACATATGAAATTGAGCACAATTTTGCAAAGAAATACCCCACTTGTTTCTCGAGAGGAGATGGGAAACATGCTCAATATCATTTGATTGAATAGTTGACCCAGCTCCTTGTTGTTTGAAGAAACCCTCCGCTTCAATTGGTCTTTTTTCACGAAAAGCAGACATGAGATAACAAATCCAGTGTTTCACTAAGATTTCGAATAGCTGTCCCGAATTCAAGTTAATTATGTTTCGCTTCTTCCTCGGAGAAAGACGATCAAACAATTCCCAATCATGGTCCTTGCGGATCGGATCATCCGTATAGGATACAAAAGGAGACTCCAGATATTTGATATCTTTCTCTTTGAATGAGATCTCAATTCCAGCTACGGTTTCATTAGATATCTTACAACTATAATCCCTCTTTTTTCCGATCCGGTTCCTCCACCACCGCGAACCCCAGTTAGATTCAGGCATGATACACTTTTTAGTTATTGGGAGAACCCAAGTACTCTCTTTCGGATCCATGAAACAACTCTCAGAGATCTTTTTTCCTTTTGGAAGATACAGGAGCGAAACAATCAACCTATTGATATTGGAAGACCCAAAAGATTCTTCCAATGTATCATTTCTGGGTCCAATGGAATTCATAGGTATAGGAAGAAGCCCCATCAAATAGAGATTTTTTCTTTCGACCATATTTCGATTGTTAATACGATATATAAGGACCGCTACTGCAAGCAGTACTACACCTTTGATCGTGAAATATCGATTGCTTGTTGAACCCCGTGAATCGCGTGAAAGTAGGATACTCAAAATTCGGGGGTCAAAGAGTTTCATAAAACGTTCTTGGTGGAAAAAAATGTGAGTGAAAGATCCCACGGAATCGAATTTGGTCCACGAATCTAAGAAATAGTGAGAATTCTTGATCTCTCTCAATATCTCTCTCAATTCGAAGATCCAGGATTTTAATGGATGTCGTTTCACTGCTTCCTGCTTCATTGATTCCTCCTAAGGA